TTTTTAAGGGTAAGGAACTTAATGTTCATAATTTTGAAGAATTGTACCAGAAATTGGAAGGGAAAATAGCTACATTGGAAGAGAAATTGGTCCAGAAATTGGACCAGAAATTGGAAGAGAAATTGGGACAGAAAATATATACATTGGATAAAAAATCATTAGCAAGAGAATTGAGTCTTTTAATCGATGAATTTGCTGAAGAATCAACATCAAATTTGAAAGGAATTTCTTTATTTCCGGAACAAAGACGAATTGATTCAGACGATCCAGAAAAAGTTTTGAAATTTTTAATCGAAAGAGTCATAATTGATCCCATCATTCAAACAATATGCGATGCAGCCATAATTCCTCCCATGGAAAAAACAACTCGAAAAAAATCGATTGGAATAAATAAAAAAGTCCCCCGATGGTCATACAAATTATTCAGCGAGGTAGAACAACTCGGAAAAACTGCAACAACGGAAGAGGGGGAAGAGTGGATAGTAGATCATCAAATTCGCTCGAGGAAAGCGAAACGTATAGTTCTTTTTACGCAGGGTCCAGAGAATGCCGACCCTAGTATCAAAGCTATGACGAAGCCTGATGAAATAGAAGAAGTGGATATGATAGATTATCCCTATGAAGCGGATTTTCGGCGAGACATAATCACAGGTTCTATGCGTGTTCAAAGACGTAAAACCCTTACGGGGAAAATGTTTTTCTTATATCCGTATTCCCCACTTTTTTTCGACAGAGTAGGGTTTTATTGGGATGTTCTTTTCGAACCATTCATATTATCAGTAATTGAGATTTCCGACCTAATACAAGACATTTTTAGAAAGGGTATAAAAGGAAGCGTAGCAAAAAGAACAAAGAGGTTGAAAAAAAAAAAAAAAATGTACATGGAGGAAAACAAAAGCTACGAAGAAATTAAAAAAGAAGTCAATGAAATGGAAAAGGGGCGGGACGGGCAGACGGAAATGCAACGAATAGAAAGGACACGAGAAAAAATATCAGACCTCTATGATATCCTTATTTATGCTCATGGAATAAGAGCTTTTATTTTACTAATTCAGTCGAGGCTTAGACAATCTATTGTATTACCTTCATTGATACTAGCTAAAAATATTGTCCGTTTCTTATTACGCCAAGAGTCCGAGTGGGAGCAGGATATAAGGGAGATGAATAGAGAAGTGTATGTTATATGCACCTATAATGGTATGCCAGTACTAGAACCAGGAAGAAACGGAATTTTTCCTCCAAACTGGGCTACAGAGGGTATACAAATAATGATACGATTTCCTTTCCGTCTGAAACCTTGGCACCGATCTAAGATACGACCTTCTCGTAGGGATCCAAATCCAAAGCAGGAAAGTCCTGCTGCTTTTTTAACGATTTGGGGACTGGAAACTGACCGTCCTTTTGGTTCTCCTCTCGTAGGACTTGGTATTTTGTTTTGTTATTATTTTGGACCCCCTTTGAAAAAACTCCAAAAAACAATTATAAAATGGAGTTTTCGAGTTCTAAAAAGTTTCAAAGAAAGAACAAAATTCTTGTTTCTAAAGGTCCAAAAAGAACCAAAAAAATTGAGAGAGGATTCGAGTGAAATAAAAAAAGATTCTATAATCAATAATCAGATTATTCATGAATCATCCATTCAAACCCGATCTATGGATTGGACAAATTATTCACTGACAGAAAGAAAAATGAAAGATCTGACTGATAGAACAAGCACAATCAGAAATCAAATAGAAAGAATTACAAAAGACAAGAAAAATGGATTTCGAACTCTAAAGATAAATATTAGTCCTAACAAAACAAGTTATGGTGCTCAAAAATTAGCATCACTAAAAAATATTTTTCAGATATTAAAAAGAAGAAATGATCGATTAATCCGTAAATCACATTATTTTCGAAAATGGATCGTGGAAAGGATATACACGGATATCCTTCTAGAGAGCTTTCCATATATCATTAATCGTCTTACTAATAGTCTTTATAGGCCCATGATCATTATAAAACTTTTTCGTAAATTTAAAAAAAAATCTTTTTTTGATACAAAAGAGAAAAAGATAATTGAGCGTATTTCAACTATACAAAAAAAACTTTCACCTTCTCGTATTCGTCATAAGATTCAGACGAAGTCGGAGGTTTCTTTTAAATTATCCCTCGTGTCACAGGCCTATGTATTTTACAAATTATCACAAACCCAGGTTATTAACTTGTATAAGTTAAGATCTGTCTTTCAATATGACGGAGCATCTTTATTTCTTAAGAATGAAATAAAAGATTATTTTCGAAGACAAGGAATAATTTCTTCCGAATTAAAGCATAAGAAACTTCAGAATTCTGGAATGAATCAATGGAAAAATTGGTTAAAGAGTCATTATCCATACGATTTATCTGAGCTAAAATGGTCTAAATTAGTACCGCAAAAATGGCGAAATAGAGTCAATCAACATTGTAGGGTTGAAAATAAAAATTTAATCAAACGGGATTCATCTGAAAGAGAGGAAAAGGTTTCGTTATTGCTAAATAAAAATGATCATTTTAAAAAAATGTATAGATATGATCTTTTAGCATATCAATCGATTTATTATGAAGATAAGAAGGACTCATATAATTACAACATACATAAACCGAAATTTGTTGATATGGGGGGGAGTATCCCTATTACTAATTTTATAAGAAAAGATTATTTTATGTATATAAAAAATCCAGATAGAAAATTTTTTGATACGAAAGGTCTTTTTTATCTCAAAATTAATAAAGATAAAGAAATCAACCCATCCAATCAAAAGGGTTTCTTTTCTTTTTTTGATTGGATGGGAATGAATGAAGAAAGACTAAATCGTCCTGTATCGAAGCCGATACCTTGGTTATTCCCACAATTTGAGTTATTTTTTAATGTATATAAAATGAAACCCGGGTTTATACCAATTCATTCACTTATTTTTCATTTTAATGAAGATGTTAGTCAAAATAAAAATATCACTAAAAATAAAAAAGGGGATCTTATACTATCAAATGAAAAAGAAAACCAATATTTTGAATTAGAGAATCAAGAAGAAAAAAAAATCATAGGTCAAAGAGATCTCGCATCAGATGCCCAAAACCGAGGGAACCCTGAATCTGTTTTCTCAAACCAACAAAAATATATGGAAGAACTTTATACGAAATCAGATATGAAAATGGGTAGAACGAAAAATCAACCCAAAAGCATTTGGACTTGGGAAATAGACTTAGATGCGTTCATGAAAGGATCTTTTGCTTTGCAATTGAAATGGCTGCTGAGCCCTTTGACTATGGAATTATTCGATTATGCGCTGTCCGTACTTGAATGGGAAAAGGAAAGCAGAATGACAACAAAGTTTGGTTTCGGCTTTATTAAGAAGGAGGAGTTAACTCTGGATCCAATGCTAATCCGGGATTTTAATCTTTCAAAAATCCTAAAAGAGGGAATATTTATTATCGAACCAGTTCGTATACCTGTAAAACATAATGTAGAATTTATTATGTATCAAACCATAAGGATTTCTTTGGTTCATGAGATTAAACAAAAAAAGAATCAAAAAAGATACAGAGAAAATATGGATAAGAATCATTTTGAGGAATCGATTGCAAGACATCAAATGATGACGAAAAATAGAAACAAAAATCATTATGATTTGCTTGTTCCTGAAAATATTTTCTCGTCTAGACGGCGTAGAGAATTGAGAATTCTAAGTTGTTTCAATTCAAGGAATAGTAATTGTGTGGATAAAAATGCAGTATTTTGCAATGGGAACAAGGTAAAAACCTGTGGTCAATTTGTGGATGAAAGCAAAGATCTTGATAGAGATAAAATGAAATTAATTAAATTAAAATTCTTTCTTTGGCCCAATTATCGATTAGAAGATTTAGCTTGTATGAATCGCTATTGGTTTGATACTAATAATGGTAGTCGTTTCAGTATGTTAAGGATACATATGTATCCACGATTGCAAATTGATTGATGATACAATTGTCTTCCCCTACGATATATATCGGGTGGATAAATAGCTGCGCACATGCCTTGTCTTACATCCTTTTTTGATACATGAATACTAATTCAATGACGTATCAATTAGATCATAAAATGAATCAATAAGTAAATTCGGATTGATTCTTGTGTATACCAGATCAAAATACCTCGCATTATTATTACTGATCAGTAAAATTCATATTCGTAAAATAAAAATAGTAAATTAATAAAAAAATTGACGCATAGAATAAATACAAAAAAAGATAGGAGGAAAAATTCATGTCAGTTATTTTACAAGAAGAAAAGAAGGGCTCTGTTGAATTTCAAGTATTCTGTTTCACTAATAAGATACGAAGACTTAGCTCACATTTGGAATTACACAAAAAAGACTATTCATCTCAGAGAGGTCTACGAAAAATTTTGGGAAAACGTCAACGACTTCTTGCTTATTTTTCAATAAAAAATAGAATACGTTATAATGAATTAATCAGTCAATTGAATATTCGAGCGATAAAAAAACGTTAATTTGAACAATTATTTTCTTTGATTTATTCGATCTTCAATTTTGATGACCTTCTTTTCGTTTTCAGTAATTCATGAAAGAATAAATACAGAAAAAACTTATGACTGGACCAGTTACAAGAAAAGATCTAATGATAGTCAATATGGGGCCTCACCACCCATCAATGCATGGCGTTCTACGACTAATTGTTACTTTAGATGGCGAAGATGTTATTGACTGTGAACCAATAGTAGGTTATTTACACAGAGGGATGGAAAAAATTGCGGAAAACCGAACAATTATACAATATTTGCCTTATGTAACACGTTGGGATTATTTAGCTACTATGTTTACAGAAGCAATAACTATAAATGCACCAGAACAATTAGGAAATATTCAAGTACCCCAAAGGGCTAGTTATATCCGAGTTATTATGTTGGAATTGAGCCGTATAGCTTCTCATTTATTATGGCTTGGGCCTTTTATGGCGGATATTGGCGCACAGACCCCCTTCTTCTACATTTTTAGAGAAAGAGAATTGATATATGATCTATTCGAAGCTGCCACTGGCATGAGAATGATGCATAATTATTTTCGTATCGGAGGAGTCGCTGCCGATTTACCTTATGGCTGGGTAGATAAATGTTTGGATTTCTGTGAGTATTTTTTAACAGCAATTGCTGAATATCAAAAGCTTATTACGCGAAATCCTATTTTTTTAGAACGCGTTGAAGGGGTGGGTATTATTGGTGGAGAAGAGGCCATAAATTGGGGGTTGTCAGGACCAATGTTACGGGCGTCCGGAATACAATGGGATCTTCGTAAAGTTGATAATTATGAATGTTATGAAGAATTTAATTGGGAAGTTCAATGGCAGAAGGAGGGCGATTCGTTAGCTCGTTATTTAATCCGAATTGGCGAAATGGTGGAATCTGTCAAAATTATTCAGCAAGCTCTAGAAGGAATTCCGGGGGGCCCCTATGAGAATTTAGAAATCCGACGCTTTAATAGAATAAAAGATCCTGAGTGGAATAATTTTGAATATCGATTCATTAGTAAAAAACCGGCCCCCACATTCGAGTTATCGAGACAAGAACTTTATGTAAGAATCGAAGCGCCAAAGGGCGAATTGGGAATTTATTTGATAGGAGATCAGAGTGCTTTTCCGTGGAGATGGAAAATACGCCCGCCGGGTTTTATCAATTTGCAAATTCTTCCTCAGTTAGTTAAAGGAATGAAATTGGCTGATATTATGACAATACTAGGTAGCATAGATATCATTATGGGAGAAATTGATCGTTGAAATGATAATTGATACAACAGGAGTACACGCTATCAATTCTTTTTCTATTTTGGAATCCTTAAAAGAAGTCTATGGGGCTATATGGATGCTTGTACCTATTTTGATTCTTATTTTGGGAATCACAATAGGTGTACTAGTTATTGTGTGGTTAGAAAGAGAAATATCCGCAGGGATACAACAACGTATTGGACCTGAATATGCCGGCCCCTTAGGAATTCTTCAAGCTCTAGCAGATGGAACAAAACTACTTTTCAAAGAAAACCTTCTTCCATCAAGAGGTGATAGGAGTTTATTTAGTGTGGGACCCTCCATAGCAGTCATATCAATTCTACTAAGTTATTCAGTAATTCCTTTTAGCTATCAACTTATTCTAGTCGATCTCACTAATGGTGTTTTTTTATGGATTGCCATTTCAAGTATTGCTCCCATTGGACTTCTTATGTCAGGATATGGATCAAATAATAAATATTCCTTTTTAGGCGGTCTACGGGCTGCTGCCCAATCTATTAGTTATGAAATACCATTAACTCTATCCGTTTTATCAATATCTCTACGTGCGATTCGTTGAGGCATAAAATTTCCACAAAATTTTTCGAGAGTTTTCTAAGAATGAACTAAAATACATTAAATAGATAACTTTCTTTTTTACTCAACCTTCGGGTTGATGAACTAAACCAGATAGTTATATGAGTGAAAGAAAACAGCTTTGAAATTCGCAGTAAAAAGATTGAGTCTCATTTCCTATGTACAAGAATTACGCCAAAGTAAATATAAGCAAATAGAAGTAGTAAAGAAAAACTATTTACCCCAAGACTCGTTGCTTAGTTATCATGGCTTGAAGCGGGTTAAACAGATCCATTCTTTGGAGTTCGTGCTATCGTTTATATCTATTACTATACATGATGCGAATTGTCGAAAAGATTGAGCAAGACTGAGTGGATGGTTAGGAACACCAAGGTACACAAAGGATTAGTAATAGAGATTTTATACGTTATCGGAAAAAATTCCACATCACATAATAAAAGAAATACTAATTGGGGCTTTAAATTTGTAGAAATGATCGAGTAGTACTCCCCAGAATTCCGATCCAGAGTATGCTGCTATCCACCGAAAAATGAATTACTATCAGGAACGAAGTAATCCTTTATTTCATTTTTTTATAAAAAAAGTAAAGGATGAGATCAATTCAGACGCCCTTTAGTATAGCAGACAGAATTCCGTTGATCTAATTCGGGACCTTTCGATTACTTTTGACTCTATCTATCCTACAAAAATTTCAAGATTAAAGAATATCGAAGCAGTCCTTAGATTTATGTGTGACCCTCGAGGAGCCGTATGAGGTGAAAATTTCATGTACGGTTCTGTAATAGCGATGATAATTGTGATCTTATCACCGACTAGAATTATCTAACAGTTTAAGTACAGTTGATATAGTTGAAGCACAGTCTAAATATGGTTTGTGGGGGTGGAATTTGTGGCGTCAACCTATAGGATTTCTCGTTTTTATAATTTCTTCTCTAGCCGAATGTGAAAGATTGCCTTTTGATTTACCAGAAGCGGAGGAAGAATTAGTAGCAGGTTATCAAACAGAATATTCAGGTATTAAATTTGGTTTATTTTATGTTGCTTCCTATCTAAATCTACTAGTTTCTTCATTATTTGTAACAATTCTTTACTTGGGAGGTTGGAATTTATCTATTCCGTACATCTCCGTTCCTGACCTATTTGGAATAAATGCAAGGGATGGGGTTTTTGAAACAACAATTGGTATTTTCATTACACTAGTAAAAACTTTTTTGTTATTGTTCATTTCTATCACAACAAGATGGACCTTACCTAGACTGAGAATGGACCAATTATTAAATCTTGGATGGAAATTTCTTTTACCTATTTCTTTAGGTAATTTATTATTAACAACTTCTTCCCAACTTCTTTCACTATAACATAAGCAAAATGGAATATTTTATATTCACTAGTAACTAGATTAATAATTTGTCCCAAACAAGAAAAAGAAAAAAAATTATCGATATTTAGGATATGTTCCCTATGCTAACTGGGTTCCTGAATTATGGTCAACAAACAGTACGGGCGGCTAGGTACATTGGTCAAGGTTTTCAGATTACCTTATCCCATGCGAATCGTTTACCTGTAACTATTCAATACCCTTATGAAAAATTGATCACATCAGAACGTTTTCGCGGTCGAATCCACTTTGAATTCGATAAATGCATTGCTTGTGAGGTATGTGTTCGTGTATGTCCTATAGATCTACCTGTTGTAGATTGGAAATTGGAAACTAATATTAGAAAGAAACGTTTGCTTAATTACAGTATTGATTTCGGAATCTGTATATTTTGCGGTAATTGCGTTGAGTATTGTCCAACAAATTGTTTATCAATGACTGAAGAATATGAGCTTTCTACATATGATCGTCATGAATTAAATTATAATCAAATTGCTTTAGGTCGTTTACCAATATCCACAATTGACGATTACACAACTCGAACTATCTTGAATTGGCCTCAATTCAATAAAAAATAAATAACTTGATAAATTCAAGAACCCTTTTTTATTACTAAACTAAGGTTGTATATAAATTTAACAGGTTTTTTCTTTGTGAATAACTAAATTCAAAATAACACCTATTGATCCGATTGGCTCATGAAAATTGCCGATTTACTTGGACTTTTTTAATGTAATGATTTCAACTAGATTCGAGCTAGCCTTTCAGATAAAGAATATGGTTTGTACACTAGTTGTACCTACATCAATTCGCACCCATTAGAATCGCATTCAACTAGAAACGTGTCTTAAATAAATAAATTTAAACTTATTTTATCCTGGTCAGTTCAATAAGATCATGAAAGAGTCTGATTTTTTATATCTTTTTTTCATCGAATGGATTTACCTGGACCAATACATGATTTTCTTTTAGTCTTTCTGGGATCAGGTCTTATATTAGGAGGCCTAGGGGTGATATTATTTACCAATCCCATTTTTTCTGCCTTTTCGTTGGGATTGGTTCTTGTTTGTATATCTTTATTCTATATTCTAGCAAACTCTCAGTTTGTAGCTTCTGCGCAACTCCTTATTTACGTAGGAGCTATAAATGTTTTAATCATATTTGCTGTAATGTTCATCACCGGGTTAGAATATGACAAAAATTTTCGTCTTTGGACTCTTGGAGACGGAATTACTTTGTTAGTTTGTACCAGTATTTTTTTTTTATTAATTACTACTATTTTAAATACGTCATGGTACGGAATTATTTGGACTACAAAATTCAACCAGATTATAGAACAAGATTTGATAAATAATAGTCAACAAATTGGAATTCATTTATCAACAGATTTTTTTCTCCCATTTGAACTCATTTCAATAATTCTTTTGGTTGCTTTGATAGGTGCAATTGCCGTGGCCCGCCAATAGGATTAAAATCTTAAAAAGCGTCACGCCAAATCAAACTTTATTCTATTTCTCTTTTATCGTATCCATTTTAATTCAATTCTATTTGAATTGATGTATACTATTACTAACATACTTCTTTGCTCTGTATTTGTTTGTTATATTCGAGTGAATGATATTTTTGTTCATATTGAAATAAATCAAGATTGATAAGGAGTTACTCAATGATGCTCGAACATGTACTTGTTTTGAGTGCCTATTTATTTTCTATCGGTATCTATGGATTAATCACAAGCCGAAATTTAGTTAGAGCTCTTATGTGTCTTGAACTTATCTTGAATGCGGTTAATCTTAACTTCGTAACATTTTCTGACTTTTTTGATAGTCGTCAACTAAAAGGAAACATTTTCTCCATTTTTGTTATAGCTATTGCAGCCGCTGAAGCAGCTATTGGACCGGCTATTGTTTCGGCAATTTATCGTAACAGAAAATCAACTCGTATTAATCAATCAAATTTGTTGAATAAGTAGTATATTATTAATTATAAAAATTTGAAGAGTAGTTATCAATTAAAATTAGATTACTGGGTATGTAGAATCTTCAAAAATGTAAGAAATCCAAGTATTTTGGACCTCTTTTATAAACCGACCCAGAAATAAGTTGATTCAAAAAATTCTGGTGAATCATCGATTCGTCTGGTCTTTGCATATGTAATTAATGTACATACAATACAGGGTTATACTAGATCGAAATTTATGAGATTCAAAAACAAAAAGGTATAGATCCAATGTCACATTCAGTAAAGGTTTATGATACATGTATAGGATGTACGCAATGTGTCCGAGCCTGCCCCACAGATGTATTAGAAATGATACCTTGGGACGGGTGTAAAGCTAAACAAATAGCTTCCGCCCCAAGAACAGAGGACTGTGTTGGTTGTAAGAGATGCGAATCCGCCTGTCCAACCGATTTTTTGAGTGTTCGAGTTTATTTATGGCATGAAACAACTCGCAGTATGGGTCTAGCTTATTGATACGTTCCAGAAAACTCCACTTGAATCCTTTTGATTTTTGTTTACCGACAAAAACCCGCGCTCGAAATGAAATATATATATCTTATTTTGTTCTTATTCGAGTACGGGTTTTTTAGTCCAAGTGTATTTTGTCTTTACCACGAATTATTTTCCTTGGTTAACCTTAATTGTAGTTTTGCCTATATTTGCGGGTTCATTAATTTTTTTTCTACCCCATAGGGGTAATAAGGTAATTAGGTGGTATACTATGTGTATATGTATATTAGAATTCCTCCTAACAATCTATGTGTTCTGTTATCATTTCCAACCGGACGATCCATTAATACAATTGGCTGAAGATTATAACTGGATTCACTTTTTTGATTTCCACTGGAGATTGGGAATAGACGGGCTTTCTATAGGACCCGTTTTACTGACCGGATTCATCACGACTTTAGCTACTTTAGCGGCTTGGCCAATTACTCGGGATTCCCGATTATTCCATTTCTTGATGTTAGCAATGTATAGTGGTCAAATAGGATTATTTTCTTCTCGCGACCTTTTACTTTTTTTTCTAATGTGGGAGTTAGAATTAATTCCCGTTTATTTACTTTTATCCGTATGGGGAGGAAAAAAACGCCTATATTCAGCTACAAAGTTTATTTTGTACACTGCAGGGGGTTCCGTTTTTATGTTAATGGGAGTTTTGGGTATCGGGTTATATGGTTCTAATGAACCAACATTAAATTTGGAAACGTTAGCTAATCAATCATATCCTGTAGGATTAGAAATAATATTCTATATTGGATTTCTTATTGCTTTTGCTGTCAAATCGCCGATTATACCTCTACATACATGGTTACCGGATACCCATGGAGAAGCACATTATAGTACTTGTATGCTTTTAGCAGGAATATTATTAAAAATGGGAGCGTATGGATTGGTTCGGATCAATATGGAATTATTACCTCACGCTCATTCTATATTTTCTCCTTGGTTGATGATAGCAGGCACAATACAAATAATCTATGCAGCTTCAGCATCTTCGGGGCAACGTAATTTAAAAAAAAGAATAGCATATTCCTCTGTTTCTCATATGGGTTTCATAATTATAGGAATTGGGTCTATAACTGATACGGGATTCAACGGGGCCATTTTACAAATAATCTCTCATGGATTTATCGGTGCTGCTCTTTTTTTCCTAGCAGGAACGAGTTATGATAGAATACGTCTTGTTTATCTTGACGAAATTGGCGGAATAGCCATTTCAATGCCAAAAATATTCACACTTTTCAGTACTTTTTCGATGGCTTCTCTTGCGTTACCAGGTATGAGTGGTTTTTTTGCCGAATTAATAGTATTTTTTGGAATAATTACCAGTCAAAAAGTTTTTTTAATGTCAAAAGTCCTAATTACTTTTGGCATGGCAATTGGAATGATATTAACTCCTATTTATTTATTGTCTATGTTACGCCAAATGTTCTATGGATACAAGTTATTAAATAGTGCAAACTCTTCGTTTTTTGATTCGGGTCCGCGAGAGTTATTTGTTTCACTCACTATCTTTCTACCAGTAATAGGTATTGGCATTTACCCGGATTTCGTTCTCTCACTATCAGTTGAGAAGGTAGAAGCTATTCTATCTAATTTTTTTTTATAGATAGTTTCCATTTGAAACTATCTTTTTTACGTAACGCAAAAAAACGAATTAGAATTTAAATCGGATAATTTGACGTTTGCGAGAACCATTTCAATCACTATACTACTTGATTGAAATGGTTCTCGATCGAGACTTGCTTATTTTTATATGGATATGGGATATCCCCTGTTCTTATAGTTGTATTCGTCAGGTTAGGTCCTTTCTGCAATTTAGGTGCTTTTTAATAGAAATGAACCATAACTGTGTAATCCTATTCCTAATAAATTGACCCCAAAATAGCATATCCAAATTATAAGAAATCCTATAGAAGCCACAATTGCAGAATTTTCACTTTTCAAATTTCTATTTGTTTTAATATGTAAAAAAATAGCGAATATGGTCCAAGTAATAAATGCCCACGTTTCCTTTGGATCCCAATTCCAATATGATCCCCATGCTTCATTAGCCCATACGGCTCCTGAAAGAATACCTATGGTTAAAAAGAGAAATCCTAGGCTAATAACACGGAAACTCCAACGATCAAACTGTTCAATTAACTGTGACCTATAATAGTTTCTAAGAGAAAAGAGATAAATGCTTTGGAAAATTTTGTTTTCTTCATTCATGTATTGGATCTTCCCAAAGAACAAAGACTCGTTTAATAAAAGTTTTTTTTTACCAAAAAGACTTATATTGTTTTGAAATGTAATGACTAGAAGGGCTACTGATAATAACGATCCACATAAAAGGGCTGCATAGGCCAATATCATCATACTTACATGCATCATTAACCACTGGGATTGGAGAGCGGGTACTAATATTGTGGATTGCTTCATTTGAACTAAAAAGCCTGAAGTAGCAAAGCTTTGGGTAAAAATAGCACCGGGCGCTGTTATTGCACTTACAAATTTTTTAAGTTTTTTAAAATAAGGAATCATATGAATAATATAAAAACTCCACGAAAGGAAGATTAATGATTCATATAAATCACTTAACGGTAAATGCCCCGAATAAATCCAACGAATACCTAATAATCCTGTTATACAGGAAAAAGTAAGTATCATACCCTTTTCTAATGAATCATCTAGTTCTACTATTTCGTTGCCTACTAAAGTTATTAAATGAATTGTAATTACAATTGAAACGATCGAAAAGGAAATATGATTGAAAAGGTGCTCTAAAGTGAAAAGTATCATAAGAATATATATATAAATAAAAGAGATCCCTCAATTACAAATCATGAAATAAAAATTTAGAATTCATCTCATTGTGATTATTATTCAGTCTAGGACTATTAGACTCCTTTTTAGAATTTTAAAAAAGTTGTGCCGCTACTCGGACTCGAACCGAGATGCTCTAGCACTGCTTCCTAAGAGCAGCGTGTCTACCGATTTCACCATAGCGGCTTGTTTTAAATCATAATAGCCTATTTATCTTTAATCGTCGAGATTGAAAGAGTCAATTCAATGGCTATATTTTTATAAACTATAATAGATATAAAACTCACCTTAATTTTCTATTGGAACCAGCCGGTTGATGGGGAAAGTAAGACTCCCCATCCCAGAAATGATAAAATATACGAAAAAAAAAAGAAGGGTAGTGAAATTTTCTAGTTTTCAAAAAAAAAGCATTAATGAATACAAAGCATTAATTCTATATTTAAATTTTAAATGATTGATTTTTTTTTATGTTTTATGAATATAAATGCTAAAGGAAATTTTGTAGAAGTTTTTTTTTTAGTCAGATCGATTCAGATTATTCTAACATTTGATTACTTATTTTTCGTATAAAAAAACTTTTTGAATTCCCGGTATAAAGAGATTTCGCTAATGAAAAAGCTTTTAATGCTGCCGAATGTCCTTTTCTTTTCCAAATATTTTTACGAATACGCTTTTTGGAAATTGAAGTACGCTTTTTTGGAACTGCCATTCAAAAATGAATAGGTTATTCGTTATTATAGTTGGATGTGAAAGACATCTATTATTCAAAGCAAAGGGATCTTTCTGTCCTTTTTTTTCTTTAAGTTATAGACCCTTTTTCTATTCTTATTCTAAGTTTTTTTTTAGAAAATATCTAAAAAAAACTAGAAATATCTGCAAATTACATATCAGATTATAAGAGACTCCCGTTTTTCTTATTCAAATTTCTATTTATAGAATACGATGTACCATAAAAAAGAAAATCAAGAAGCAAACTTTAGATTTCTATTTTTTATGTGACTTTTCTTTTATTTTATTTCATATTTTATTTACATGTCATAGAATAAACACATCTAAGGTTTTAAATAAAAAAATTCGAAGAGTTAAGTAAGCTGCTCTTACCTACTTAACGAATGGAAAACCTGACTCTTTTTAACAAATACATCGCATTTTTTTCTTTTATTATTTTTTTTTATTGAAATGAGACTGGTTATTTAGTTTAAGATAAACATAATTTGATATGCTTTTATCAATTTTTTAAATTTTATGTTATGTAAAGTCAAAAGTAAAGTCTTGGCTAGCATAGAAAAATAAAAATATGCTTTATTGGACTAGAAGACAATCAATCAAAGAGTTTTACAGAGAACTAATAACTGATTCCGAATAACCTAATTTAAATAGGAACTGTTTAAATTTAAATTAGATTATGAATTTTAGTAGATCTTGTGATTCATACTAGTATCAGACTTACGCACTTTTTTGGTTGGTCTAATTTGTTATCATTTTACTATCTATGGATTTATAAAAATAATAATTAAAAGTATAAATTTTTGATATTATCTATTATTATCTATATTGATAGGTTTCAATAGTTGAATGAATTTTCAATAGTTTATTTAATTAATAACTAAGTATTTACTTTCATTAATAACTATTTGGTCATTTGACCAATGAGAACTTTTTGAGTTGAATAGTAATAAAATGCTTATTCTAATAATTTCGATTTTTAATGGAAAAAAATTCTATTATCGCATCTCGTAATTTTTTTATTGATCTCTTTCGAAAGAGGTAAGAGCCGGTGAATCGAAAATCAAATTTTATTTTTTATGGAACATATATACCAATATGCATGGATCATACCTTTTATTCCACTTACAGTTCCTTTGTTAATCGGAGCGGGACTTCTTGTTTTTCCAAAAACAACAAAAAATCTTCGGCGTATGTGGGCTTTTCCTAGTATTTTGTTGTTAAGTATAGTTATGCTTTTTTCAATGAAATTGTCTATTCAGCAAATAAATAGCAGTTCTATCTATCAATCTGTATGGTCTTGGATCATCAATAATGATTTTTCTTTAGAATTCGGTTACCTGGTTGATCCACTTACTTTTATTATGTCACTGTTAATCACTACTGTTGGGATTCTAGTTCTTATTTATAGCGACAATTATATGTCTCATGATCAAGGATATTTGAGATTCTTTGCTTATTTGAGTTTTTTCAATACTTCTATGCTTGGCTTAGTTACTAGTTCGAATTTAATACAAATTTATTTTTTTTGGGAATTAGTTGGAATGTGTTCGTATCTATTAATAGGTTTTTGGTTTACACGACCGGTTGCAGCAAATGCTTGTCAAAAAGCGTTTGTGACTAACCGTGTAGGGGATTTTGGTTTATTATTAGGAATTTTAGGTCTTTATTGGCTAACAGGCAGTTTCGAATTTCGAGATTTGTTCGAAATATTCAATACCTCGATTTATAACAATGAAGTTAATTTTTTAGTTGGAACTGTATGTACTTTCTTATTATTTGCCGGTGCAGTTGCCAAATCCGCCCAATTCCCCCTTCATGTATGGTTACCTGATGCTATGGAAGGTCCTACTCCTATTTCGGCTCTTATCCATGCTGCTACTATGGTAGCTGCGGGGATTTTTCTTGTCGCTCGACTTTTTCCTCTTTTGATAGTAATCCCCTCCATACTACATCTAATCGCTTTTATAGGTATAATAACAGTAATTTTAGGAGCTACTTTAGCTCTTGCCCAAAAAGACATTAAGAGAAGTTTAGCTTATTCTACAATGTCTCAACTGGGGTATATGATGTTAGCTCTAGGTATGGGGTCTTATCGAGCTGCTTTATTTCATTTGATTACTCATGCTTACTCAAAAGCATTGTTGTTTTTAGGATCTGGCTCTATTATTCATTCTATGGAAGCTATTGTTGGGTATTCTCCAGATAAAAGCCAAAATATGGTTTTTATGGGGGGTTTAAAAAAACACGTGCCAATTACAAAAACTGCTTTTTTATTAGGTACACTTTCTCTTTCTGGTATTCCACCTCTTGCTTGTTTTTGGTCCAAAGATGAAATTCTTAATGATACTTGGTTGTATTCACCAACTTTCGCAATAATAGCCTGGGCTACAGCAGGATTAACTGCATTTTATATGTTTCGCATCTATTTACTTACGTTTGAGGGTCATTTAAACGTTAATTTTCAAAATTACAATGGAAAAAAAAGTAGTTCTTTCTATTCAATATCTTTATGGGGTCAAGACGGAATGAAACCTATTAACAAAAATTTTCCTTTATTACCTTTGTTACCAATAAAAAATAACGAAAGTTTTTCTAAGAATCCACACGAAAATAGAAAAAAAACCATGCAATCCTTTCTTATTATTAATAATTGGGACAATAAAAAAATTGCGCTATATCCTCACGAATCGGGTAATACTATGTTATTCCCTCTACTTGTATTGATTTTATTTACTTTGTTCATTGGATTCCTAGGAATTCCTTTCAATCAAGAAGGCATAGATTTGGATATCGTGTCCAAGTGGTTAACCCCACCTGTAAACCTTTTACAGCAAAAATTGAATAATAAAAAAAATTTTGATTGGTCTGAATTTGTGATAAATGCAACCCTTTCGGTTAGTATAGCTTATTCTGGAATAGTTATTGCGTCTTTTTTATATAAACCCATTTATTCGTCCTTACAAAATTTTTTCGTAATTAATTTTTTTGCCAAAAGGCATCCAAATGGTTTTTTTTTTGACAAAATTCAAAATGTAATATATGATTGGGCCCATCATCGTGGTTACATAGATGCTTTTTATACAGTATACATAATTCGAAGTGTAAGAGGATTGTCCGAACTAGTTAATTTTTTTGACAGACGAGTAATTGATGGAACTCCAAACGGATTGGGTGTTGCAAGTTTTTTTTTAGGAGAAGGTCTCAAGTATGTAGGCGGGGGGCGCATTTCCTCCTATCTTTTTTTGTATTTATTCTATGCGTCAATTTTTTTATTAATTTACTATTTTTATTTTACGAATATGAATTTTACTGATCAGTAATAATAATGCGAGGTATTTTGATCTGGTATACACAAGAATCAATCCGAATTTACTTATTGATTCATTTTATGATCTAATTGATACGTCATTGAATTAGTATTCATGTATCAAAAAAGGATGTAAGACAAGGCATGTGCGCAGCTATTTATCCACCCGATATATATCGTAGGGGAAGACAATTGTATCATCAATCAATTTGCAATCGTGGATACATATGTATCCTTAACATACTGAAACGACTACCATTATTAGTATCAAACCAATAGCGATTCATACAAGCTAAATCTTCTAATCGATAATTGGGCCAAAGAAAGAATTTTAATTTAATTAATTTCATTTTATCTCTATCAAGATCTTTGCTTTCATCCACAAATTGACCACAGGTTTTTACCTTGTTCCCATTGCAAAATACTGCATTTTTATCCACACAATTACTATTCCTTGAATTGAAACAACTTAGAATTCTCAATTCTCTACGCCGTCTAGACGAGAAAATATTTTCAGGAACAAGCAAATCATAATGATTTTTGTTTCTATTTTTCGTCATCATTTGATGTCTTGCAATCGATTCCTCAAAATGATTCTTATCCATATTTTCTCTGTATCTTTTTTGATTCTTTTTTTGTTTAATCTCATGAACCAAAGAAATCCTTATGGTTTGATACATAATAAATTCTACATTATGTTTTACAGGTATACGAACTGGTTCGATAATAAATATTCCCTCTTTTAGGATTTTTGAAAGATTAAAATCCCGGATTAGCATTGGATCCAGAGTTAACTCCTCCTTCTTAATAAAGCCGAAACCAAACTTTGTTGTCATTCTGCTTTCCTTTTCCCATTCAAGTACGGACAGCGCATAATCGAATAATTCCATAGTCAAAGGGCTCAGCAGCCATTTCAATTGCAAAGCAAAAGATCCTTTCATGAACGCATCTAAGTCTATTTCCCAAGTCCAAATGCTTTTGGGTTGATTTTTCGTTCTACCCATTTTCATATCTGATTTCGTATAAAGTTCTTCCATATATTTTTGTTGGTTTGAGAAAACAGATTCAGGGTTCCCTCGGTTTTGGGCATCTGATGCGAGATCTCTTTGACCTATGATTTTTTTTTCTTCTTGATTCTCTAATTCAAAATATTGGTTTTCTTTTTCATTTGATAGTATAAGATCCCCTTTTTTATTTTTAGTGATATTTTTATTTTGACTAACATCTTCATTAAAATGAAAAATAAGTGAATGAATTGGTATAAACCCGGGTTTCATTTTATATACATTAAAAAATAACTCAAATTGTGGGAATAACCAAGGTATCGGCTTCGATACAGGACGATTTAGTCTTTCTTCATTCATTCCCATCCAATCAAAAAAAGAAAAGAAACCCTTTTGATTGGATGGGTTGATTTCTTTATCTTTATTAATTTTGAGATAAAAAAGACCTTTCGTATCAAAAAATTTTCTATCTGGATTTTTTATATACATAAAATAATCTTTTCTTATAAAATTAGTAATAGGGATACTCCCCCCCATATCAACAAATTTCGGTTTATGTATGTTGTAATTATATGAGTCCTTCTTATCTTCATAATAAATCGATTGATATGCTAAAAGATCATATCTATACATTTTTTTAAAATGATCATTTTTATTTAGCAATAACGAAACCTTTTCCTCTCTTTCAGATGAATCCCGTTTGATTAAATTTTTATTTTCAACCCTACAATGTTGATTGACTCTATTTCGCCATTTTTGCGGTACTAATTTAGACCATTTTAGCTCAGATAAATCGTATGGATAATGACTCTTTAACCAATTTTTCCATTGATTCATTCCAGAATTCTGAAGTTTCTTATGCTTTAATTCGGAAGAAATTATTCCTTGTCTTCGAAAATAATCTTTTATTTCATTCTTAAGAAATAAAGATGCTCCGTCATATTGAAAGACAGATCTTAACTTATACAAGTTAATAACCTGGGTTTGTGATAATTTGTAAAATACATAGGCCTGTGACACGAGGGATAATTTAAAAGAAACCTCCGACTTCGTCTGAATCTTATGACGAATACGAGAAGGTGAAAGTTTTTTTTGTATAGTTGAAATACGCTCAATTATCTTTTTCTCTTTTGTATCAAAAAAAGATTTTTTTTTAAATTTACGAAAAAGTTTTATAATGATCATGGGCCTATAAAGACTATTAGTAAGACGATTAATGATATATGGAAAGCTCTCTAGAAGGATATCCGTGTATATCCTTTCCACGATCCATTTTCGAAAATAATGTGATTTACGGATTAATCGATCATTTCTTCTTTTTAATATCTGAAAAATATTTTTTAGTGATGCTAATTTTTGAGCACCATAACTTGTTTTGTTAGGACTAATATTTATCTTTAGAGTTCGAAATCCATTTTTCTTGTCTTTTGTAATTCTTTCTATTTGATTTCTGATTGTGCTTGTTCTATCAGTCAGATCTTTCATTTTTCTTTCTGTCAGTGAATAATTTGTCCAATCCATAGATCGGGTTTGAATGGATGATTCATGAATAATCTGATTATTGATTATAGAATCTTTTTTTATTTCACTCGAATCCTCTCTCAATTTTTTTGGTTCTTTTTGGACCTTTAGAAACAAGAATTTTGTTCTTTCTTTGAAACTTTTTAGAACTCGAAAACTCCATTTTATAATTGTTTTTTGGAGTTTTTTCAAAGGGGGTCCAAAATAATAACAAAACAAAATACCAAGTCCTACGAGAGGAGAACCAAAAGGACGGTCAGTTTCCAGTCCCCAAATCGTTAAAAAAGCAGCAGGACTTTCCTGCTTTGGATTTGGATCCCTACGAGAAGGTCGTATCTTAGATCGGTGCCAAGGTTTCAGACGGAAAGGAAATCGTATCATTATTTGTATACCCTCTGTAGCCCAGTTTGGAGGAAAAATTCCGTTTCTTCCTGGTTCTAGTACTGGCATACCATTATAGGTGCATATAACATACACTTCTCTATTCATCTCCCTTATATCCTGCTCCCACTCGGACTCTTGGCGTAATAAGAAACGGACAATATTTTTAGCTAGTATCAATGAAGGTAATACAATAGATTGTCTAAGCCTCGACTGAATTAGTAAAATAAAAGCTCTTATTCCATGAGCATAAATAAGGATATCATAGAGGTCTGATATTTTTTCTCGTGTCCTTTCTATTCGTTGCATTTCCGTCTGCCCGTCCCGCCCCTTTTCCATTTCATTGACTTCTTTTTTAATTTCTTCGTAGCTTTTGTTTTCCTCCATGTACATTTTTTTTTTTTTTTTCAACCTCTTTGTTCTTTTTGCTACGCTTCCTTTTATACCCTTTCTAAAAATGTCTTGTATTAGGTCGGAAATCTCAATTACTGATAATATGAATGGTTCGAAAAGAACATCCCAATAAAACCCTACTCTGTCGAAAAAAAGTGGGGAATACGGATATAAGAAAAACATTTTCCCCGTAAGGGTTTTACGTCTTTGAACACGCATAGAACCTGTGATTATGTCTCGCCGAAAATCCGCTTCATAGGGATAATCTATCATATCCACTTCTTCTATTTCATCAGGCTTCGTCATAGCTTTGATACTAGGGTCGGCATTCTCTGGACCCTGCGTAAAAAGAACTATACGTTTCGCTTTCCTCGAGCGAATTTGATGATCTACTATCCACTCTTCCCCCTCTTCCGTTGTTGCAGTTTTTCCGAGTTGTTCTACCTCGCTGAATAATTTGTATGACCATCGGGGGACTTTTTTATTTATTCCAATCGATTTTTTTCGAGTTGTTTTTTCCATGGGAGGAATTATGGCTGCATCGCATATTGTTTGAATGATGGGATCAATTATGACTCTTTCGATTAAAAATTTCAAAACTTTTTCTGGATCGTCTGAATCAATTCGTCTTTGTTCCGGAAATAAAGAAATTCCTTTCAAATTTGATGTTGATTCTTCAGCAAATTCATCGATTAAAAGACTCAATTCTCTTGCTAATGATTTTTTATCCAATGTATATATTTTCTGTCCCAATTTCTCTTCCAATTTCTGGTCCAATTTCTGGACCAATTTCTCTTCCAATGTAGCTATTTTCCCTTCCAATTTCTGGTACAATTCTTCAAAATTATGAACATTAAGTTCCTTACCCTTAAAAAGAAGGATACTATGAACTTTATTGAGTTTATTTATAAAATTTGTCTCTATCGAATTTTTGACTGCAGTTTCATTTAGGATTGAAGGTAAATAAAATTTTTTAATTATTCCACGATAGGATCCGTTTAAGAGAGGATCATATATTTTAGGCAAGTATTCTTCTTTAGTTTTATTATTGCATAATCGAGTCTTTTTTTCGAGTACATCCAGATAAGGAGATCCTCTGTCTAGGGCTTCAATTCGATCTCTAAACTCGTTCCTTAGGCTCCTCCATTTTTTTTCATTGGTATAAATCCAACAATAATAATTATGCAGTTCATCATAGAAGAATTTATCCAGTTCATCACAGACAAATTTTTTTGTTGTAAAAAAATAAAAATACATTTTTTGTCGTAGCATTTCAAAAAAAGCTGATAAACTGGATGGATATGTAAAAGAAATTCTTCGTTTTCCATCACTTTGACATGTATAAAAAAAATATTGTGACATTTCATTTCTTACAGCATGTTCGAATCTATAATTTTTTATATATCGCAATGGGCGATTCCATCGTTTATAGTCGAAAAGAAGACTCACAGGGGGTTTTTCAAACCAGAAGAGGTCTTTATCTTCTTCTTTTAAGTGAAAGTGGAATTCATCCTTTGTTTTGTCCTTTCCATTCACTCGGATCCTTTCCGTTTCATCGATTTTGTCCGGATCCTCCCTTTCTTCCGAAAAAAGGGAAAGAGAAGGATCTTCTTCGGTGAATCCCTCTTGTTCCTGTTTAGTCCCTTTCGTTTCGAAAGTTGTTTCTATTTCTACATCTCTTTCTGTCGTTTTTGAGGTTTCTTGCAGTTTCCTACTAAAAATGGGTGACGGCATTCTGCCTAAAGAGTAGACACAGCTAATAAATAAGAGAATACTAAAGATTCGATCCATAGAATCTATCAAGTCTAACACAAAGTACTTCAATTCTGACACAAGGTCCTTCAATTCTGACACAGAGTCCTTGTACTTCTTATACCTCTTAGATCGAATAATTCCATTAAGGTACTTATTCGATCGAATAGGTACATTAATAGCTCGAATAAGTACATTAAGAAGGTACGTATTCGATCGAATAATCGATCGAATATAAAAATTTTGCCGTATCCAGACTAATACCAAGCCAACACATTTCATGAATAAAATGTGACCGATTAACCAACCAACAAAACTACTTGTTACAAATAACATCTTGTTGTTGCATC